GCTTTTAAAGGAAAATAGTCTTCCCCTGGTCTTAGGCTCCAGTACTTCTTGGTGCAAGTCCAAGTAAAAGCTGCTTCAGTAGCTTAACCCGTAAAGCATTGGTCTTGTAAACCAAAGAATGAAAAATGAACCTTTCCTGAGGCTCAGGGTAGAGAGAATTTAACTCCCACAGCTAACCCCCAAAGCTAGCATTCTATTTAAATTATACCCTGTTTGAATAGCTTAAGCAAAGCGTAGCACTGAAAATGCTAAGATGGACCCTAAAAAGTCCTTTAAACACAAAGGTTTGGTCCTGGCCTTGTGGTCAGTTATTACTTATTATACACATGCAAGTATCCGCCCCCCTGTGAAAACGCCCTTCAACCCCCACTAGGGACAAGGAGCCGGTATCAGGCGCGAAAATCCGCCCAAGACACCTAGCTATGCCACACCCACAAGGGAATTCAGCAGTGATTAACATTGAGCATTAGCGCAAGCTTGACTCAGTTAAAGTATACAGAGCCGGCTAATCTGGTGCCAGCCGCCGCGGTTACACCACGTGGCTCAAATTGACCCCCTCCGGCGTAAAGCGTGATTAAAGTTACTACCCACTAGAGTTAAACTAAAACTAAGCTGTGACACGCCTGTTATCAAGAAACCCAAAAACGAAAGTTACTCTAACACAATCAACTTGAACTCACGACAGCTGGGAAACAAACTGGGATTAGATACCCCACTATGCCCAGCCGTAAACTTTTACTTACATTAAATCGCCAGGGAACTACGAGCTAAGCTTAAAACCCAAAGGACTTGACGGTACCCCATATCCCCCTAGAGGAGCCTGTTCTATAATCGATAATCCACGTTTAACCTCACCATTTTTAGTTATTCAGCCTGTATACCTCCGTCGTCAGCTTACCACGTGAGCGCCAATTAGTGAGCTTAATGTTTATTCACCAACACGTCAGGTCAAGGTGCAGCAAATGAAATGGAAAGAGATGGGCTACACTTTCTAAATTAGAAGAAACGAAAAACTATTTATGAAACCTAGTTAGAAGGCGGATTTAGCAGTAAAAAGGAATCAGCACATCCATTTTAACCCGGCACTGGGGTGTGTACACACCGCCCGTCACCCTCTTCAAAGCTATCAGCCTAGTCCTTAACAAACTAAAGCACGACAGAAGAGGCAAGTCGTAACATGGTAAGTATACCGGAAGGTGTGCTTGGAAACGTAATGTAGCTTAACTAAAGCATCTCGCTTACACCGAGAAAATGCCCGTGGAACCCGAGCCATTCCGAGCCAAAAACCTAGCCCAACGAACATGAATTCCTCCAAGCTAACTAAACCCTCTTAACAAACCATTTTGACATTCTAGTAAAGGAGATTGAAAAACTTATTGGAGCTTTAAAGGTAGTACCGCAAGGGAATGGTGAAATATTATGAAAACTTCTAAGCAACAAAAAGTAAAGATTACCTCTTGTACCTTTCGCATCATGGTTTAACTAGTTCAATCAAGCAAAGAGTATTTAAGTTTGACTTCCCGAAACTAAGTGAGCTACTTCAGGGCAGCTAGAAGAGCGAACCCGTCTCTGTAGCAAAAGAGTGGGACGACCCTTAAGTAGTGGTGACAGACCTAACGAACTTAGTGATAGCTGGTTACTTAGGAAACGGATTTAAGTCCAACCTGAAGGCCCTAAAATCCAAGTACATCAAAACAATCATTTGGCTTTCAACGTAATTCAAATAAGGTACAGCCTATTTGAAACAGGATACAACCTAGACCAATGGATAAGATCAGCCTAGCATACAATCAAGTGGGCCTAAAAGCAGCCATCTTAAGTAGAGCGTCAAAGCTAATTTGTAACCGCGCCAAATCTCTCAATCTTCATCTAATCCTCAACCAATACTGAGTAATTCTATAGCACTATAGAAATTTTTATGTTAAAACTAGTAACAAGAAGAAGACTCTTCTCTTAAATGTGTGTGTAGATCAGAAAAGACAAGCTACTGATACTTAACACCCTTGAGCTCAAAGTAACAACTAACCAAGAAAACCCTACTTTCATTAGTGTTAATCTAACACAAGAACATTCCGAGAAAGATTAAAAGAAAAAGAAGGAACTCGGCAAATATTAACCTCGCCTGTTTACCAAAAACATCGCCTCTTGAATTACTATGAGAGGTCCAGCCTGCCCAGTGACCCTGTTCAACGGCCGCGGTATCCTAACCGTGCGAAGGTAGCGTAATCACTTGTTCTCTAAATGCGGACTAGTATGAATGGCATCACGAAGGTTATACTGTCTCCTTTTTCTAATCAGTGAAACTAATCTCCCCGTGAAGAAGCGGGGATAGCGCTATAAGACGAGAAGACCCTATGGAGCTTTAAACAATACAGCATCTGCCCCACAATACTGAAATTTCCGAATTCAAACTCTTTTGGACAGTGTGACTGCGAGTTTTTGGTTGGGGTGACCACGGAGCATAACATAACCTCCATGCTGAAAGAACATTTCTAAGCTAAGAACCACAAATCCAAGCATCAATAAATTGACATCCATTGACCCAATACACTTGAGCAACGAACCAAGTTACCCTAGGGATAACAGCGCAATCCACTTCAAAAGCTCCTATCGACAAGTGGGTTTACGACCTCGATGTTGGATCAGGGTCTCCCAGTGGTGCAGCCGCTACTAAAGGTTCGTTTGTTCAACGATTAAAACCCTACGTGATCTGAGTTCAGACCGGAGAAATCCAGGTCAGTTTCTATCTATATCTGAGCCTCTTCTAGTACGAAAGGACCGAAGAGACGTGGCCTATGTCTACACAAGCCACTGCCACAAAATTATGAAGCAAACTTAATAATATCGTGGCCTATTAGTCTGCTCTAGACAAGAGCTGTTAACGTAGCAAAATCTGGTATTGCAAAAGACCTAAACCCTTTCTATAGAAGTTCAAATCTTCTCGTTAACTTTGAACCTACCTTTGACTATCTCCTCACTCTGCTATATCGCGCCAATTCTTCTGGCAGTTGCTTTCCTCACCCTAGTTGAACGCAAAGTACTTGGCTACATACAACATCGAAAAGGGCCTAATATTGTAGGGCCAACAGGCCTTCTACAACCAATTGCTGACGGAATCAAGCTGTTCATCAAGGAACCAATTCGACCATCCACCTCATCCCAAACACTTTTCCTTTTAGCCCCGATAATAGCCCTGTCCTTAGCAATAATCATTTGAACCCCCATTCCTATGCCCATCTCTCTCTCTGATATAAACCTCGGGGTTATGTTCCTATTAGCCCTCTCAAGCCTCACTGTCTATTCTATTCTGGGCTCAGGCTGAGCCTCAAACTCCAAATACGCTTTAATTGGCGCCTTACGAGCAGTAGCACAAACAATCTCATATGAAGTCACTCTAGCCCTTATCCTTCTTTGCACTATTTTACTGTCAGGAAACTTTTCGCTCCAAAACTTCAGCATCACCCAAGAACCCCTATGATTGCTTATCCCGGCATGGCCCTTAGCCATAATATGATATATCTCAACCCTCGCAGAGACAAATCGAGCCCCATTTGACCTCACTGAGGGGGAGTCTGAGTTAGTTTCAGGATTTAATGTAGAATATGCAGGAGGCCCCTTTGCCCTATTTTTTCTTGCTGAATACGCTAATATTCTCATGATAAACACAATTTCTGCTGTAATTTTCCTAGGCTCCTCCACCCTCTTTATTCTTTCTCTTGCTACCTCCTCACTTATGCTTAAATCAGCCATCCTATCAATAATTTTTCTCTGAGTACGAGCCTCCTACCCACGATTTCGGTATGACCAGTTAATGCACTTAGTCTGAAAGAATTTTCTCCCTCTCACCCTAGCGCTAACAATCTGATTTATTTCATTTCCAATTTCACTTCTACTAACCCCACCCATTTTATGGAAACGTGCCTGAAAGCTAAGGACCTCCTTGATAGGGAGAACAATAGGAGTTCAAATCTCCTCGCTTCCTTAGAAAGATAGGAGTTGAACCTATAACTGAGAGATCAAAACTCCCTGTAATTCCATTTTACCACTTTCTAGTAAGGTCAGCTAAGCAAGCTTTTGGGCCCATACCCCAAACATGTTGGTTAAACCCCCTCCTTTACTAATAAACCCCTATGCCCTATCAATAATTGTCTCGAGCCTTGCCCTAGGCACCATCTTAACGCTATCAAGTTATCACTGAATCTTGGCCTGAATCGGACTTGAGATTAACACGCTAGCAATTATCCCCCTAATAACAAAAACCCCCCACCCCCGAGCCATTGAGGCTGCAACAAAATATTTTCTTACACAAGCCGCAGCATCTGCCCTCATTCTATTTTCTAGCATCCTTAACGCATTCACTGTGGGAGAATGAGCTATTAATGTACCCTCTCATCCTATCCCAGCCACCCTCTTGTCTATCGCCCTCGCAATAAAACTAGGGGTTGCCCCATTCCACTTCTGACTGCCCGAAGTTCTCCAAGGATCAACACTCCAAACAGGCTTTATCCTGTCTACATGACAAAAATTAGCCCCCATAGCGCTTCTTATTCAGCTTTCCCAGTCAGTAAACCTCACCCTCATATTAACTCTGGGGCTTCTATCCACCCTTATTGGGGGATGGGGAGGCATTAACCAAACTCAAATCCGAAAACTACTTGCCTTCTCCTCCGTAGCCCATTTAGGTTGGATAGTAGCAATCCTAAAAATCTCCCCCAACCTAACCCTCTTAAACTTCTCTCTTTATATCCTAATAACATCAACACTCTTTCTGACCTTTATCTCTTTGAACACAAAAAACATGTACGAATTATCAACCACCTGATCTAAGACCCCAACCCTAGCAGCACTCTCAATACTGTCCCTTCTGTCTCTTAGTGGACTCCCCCCACTAACGGGATTCTTACCAAAATGACTTATTGCCCAGGAAATAATTAAGCAAAACATAATTGCGTTTGCCCTAATAATTCTTCTGTCAACACTCCTCAGCCTATTCTTCTACCTTCGTCTTACATATTCCATATCTCTCACTCTAGCGCCTAACCTGTCCTCCTCTTCTTTGCTATGATTTAACCCGTCAAAAAATATTCTCGCCCCCCCAATGATTCTCTCCCTCCTCCTTCTACCCATTGCCCCCACTACCATAATCATAATTTAGAAACTTAGGATAATTTAGACCAGAGGCCTTCAAAGCCCCAAGTAGAAGTTAAAATCTTCTAGTTTCTGTAAGACTTGCGGGACATCAACCCACATCTTCTGGATGCAAACCAGATACTTTAACTAAGCTAAAGCCTTCTAGAAGGACGGGCCTTGATCCCGCAAAGTTTTAGTTAACAGCTAAACGCTCAATCCAGAGAGCTTCATTCTACTTCTCCCGGTTTTAAAAAACGGGAGAAGCCCCGGCAGAACTTCTTCTGCGTCTCCAGACTTGCAATCTGGCGTGTGACACCCCAGAGCCTGATAAGAGGAGGACTTTAACCTCCCTAGGTGGAGCTACAAGCCACCGCCTTGCCCTCGGCCATCTTACCCGTGATAATCACCCGCTGACTATTTTCAACCAACCACAAAGATATCGGCACTCTATATCTTATTTTTGGGGCCTGAGCAGGGATAGTGGGAACTGCCCTTAGCCTCCTTATCCGAGCTGAGCTGAGTCAACCCGGCTCTCTCTTGGGCGATGACCAGATTTACAACGTCATTGTTACTGCCCACGCCTTCGTCATAATTTTTTTTATGGTCATACCCATTCTAATTGGGGGCTTCGGTAACTGACTTGTCCCCCTGATGATTGGGGCCCCTGACATAGCCTTCCCCCGAATAAACAACATAAGCTTTTGATTACTTCCCCCCTCGTTTCTACTCCTCTTAGCGTCCGCCGGGGTCGAGGCAGGGGCAGGAACCGGCTGAACCGTGTACCCTCCCCTGGCCGGAAACCTTGCACACGCAGGCCCATCAGTTGACTTAACCATTTTTTCTCTCCATCTCGCAGGTGTGTCATCCATCCTTGGGGCAATTAATTTTATTACTACAACCCTCAATATGAAGCCCCCGTCCATAACTCAATACCAGACACCCCTATTTGTGTGATCCGTCTTAATTACTGCTGTCCTACTCTTACTCTCCCTGCCAGTCCTTGCCGCAGGAATTACTATACTCCTCACCGACCGAAACCTAAACACAACGTTTTTTGACCCTGCTGGTGGGGGCGACCCCATCCTCTATCAGCACCTCTTTTGATTTTTTGGTCACCCAGAGGTCTACATCCTGATCCTCCCCGGATTCGGGATTATTTCCCACGTAGTTACATTCTACTCAGGCAAAAAAGAACCGTTCGGTTACATGGGGATAGTCTGAGCAATAATATCTATTGGCCTCTTGGGGTTTATTGTCTGAGCCCACCACATGTTTACAACTGACCTTAATGTGGATACACGAGCCTACTTTACATCAGCCACAATAATTATTGCTATCCCAACAGGGGTGAAAGTTTTCAGCTGATTGGCAACTATACATGGGGGAGTAATCAAATGAGATGCCCCCATACTGTGAGCCCTTGGCTTTATTTTTCTATTTACAGTTGGGGGACTGACTGGCATCATCCTAGCAAATTCATCCCTAGACATTGTTCTTCACGATACCTACTATGTTGTTGCTCATTTCCACTATGTTTTATCAATGGGGGCCGTATTTGCTATTATAGCCGGATTTGTTCATTGATTCCCCCTATTCACGGGTTACACTCTTCATGAAACCTGAGCAAAAATCCACTTCGGGGTTATATTCACCGGGGTAAATCTCACCTTCTTCCCCCAACATTTTCTTGGGTTAGCCGGCATGCCACGACGATACTCAGACTACCCTGACGCATATACACTTTGAAACACCGTGTCATCTATCGGGTCTCTAATTTCCCTTGTGGCCGTAATCATCATAATATTCATTATCTGAGAGGCTTTCTCATCTAAACGTCTACTTATCTCTGCGAGCATAGCATCAACTAATGTAGAATGACTCTACGGATTTCCCCCTCTTCATCACACCTTTGAAGAAGCTTCTTTTTCCCAAACTAACTAAGTCAAGAAAGGAGGGAATTGAACCCCCATTCACTGGTTTCAAGCCAGGCACATAACCACTCTGTCACTTTCTTAGAGGAATTAGTTAAACTATAACACTGCCTTGTCAAGACAAAATTACAAGTTAAACCCCTGTACTCCTCTAATGGCACACCCACTTCAATTAGGATTCCAAGATGCAGCATCTCCAATTATAGAAGAACTCTTACACTTCCATGACCATACGCTAATAGCAGTATTTTTAATCAGCGCCCTCGTTCTGTACATTATTTCTACACTTATAAGCACTAAGCTCTCCAACACAAACACAATTGACGCACAAGAAATCGAAATAGTCTGAACTATTATACCCGCCATTATCTTAATCGTGATTGCCCTTCCATCACTTCGCATCCTTTACCTAATAGACGAAGTTAGCAACCCAGACGTAACAATTAAAGCTATCGGCCATCAATGATACTGAAGCTATGAATACTCCGACTTCAGCGATCTAAGCTTTGACTCTTACATGGTCCCCTCAAAAGACCTCCTCCCAGGCCAATTCCGCCTCCTAGAAGTTGATAACCGAATAACCACCCCGGTAGGGATAACTACCCGAACCCTGATTACAGCGGAAGATGTTCTACACTCATGAGCTGTCCCCTCGCTAGGTGTAAAATTAGACGCGATTCCGGGGCGTCTAAACCAAACTTCATTTATTATCTCACGGCCTGGTGTGTACTACGGACAGTGTTCCGAAATTTGTGGTGCCAACCACAGCTTCATGCCTATTGTTGTTGAATCTTTACCTATCAAAGAATTTTTAAACTGATCTTCTGCCTCAGTAAACGCCTCATTGAGAAGCTATAGGACCCAGCGACAGCCTTTTAAGCTGTAGACAGGTGACTTCCAACCACCCTTAGTGACATGCCACAACTTGACCCAGCCCCATGATTCTTCATTTTATTCTCTGCCTGAATGGTATTTATTTTGATTTCCCCGGTAAAAACCTCTAACTACACCCTCCTAAACGACCCAACCCCTAAACCCTTTAAAGGTCTTAATAAACCATGACATTGACCATGACCATAAATTTATTTAGCCAATTCGCCCCACCAACGCTTCTTGGGGTCCCACTAATTCTCATTGCTTTTGTTGTTCCATGACTTCTATTCCCAACACCGTGTAATCGATGAACAACCAATCGCTTGGTGACAATTCAATCATGATTTGTAAAAACTTTTACAAAACAAATCTTTCTTCCCCTAAATACCCCAGGCCATAAATGAGCCCTCATTCTCGCATCACTAATAATTTTTCTTCTCGGAATAAACCTCTTAGGACTCCTTCCTTACACTTTCACTCCAACTACACAACTCTCACTTAATCTAGGGCTCGCAATTCCTCTATGACTGGCCACTGTAGCTATTGGCTTCCGAAACCAGCTCACAGCATCCCTAGGCCACTTCCTACCTGAGGGGACGCCAACCCCGCTTATCCCTATCCTAATTATCATTGAAACAATTAGCCTCTTCATTCGCCCCTTGGCCCTAGGGGTACGACTCACTGCCAACTTAACAGCAGGCCACCTACTTATTCAACTGATCTCAACCGCCACAATAGCTCTATTATTTTCAAATCCTCTTGTCTCCTCACTAACCTTTGCCACCCTCCTTCTTCTTACCATGCTGGAGATTGCAGTCGCAATAATTCAAGCATACGTATTTGTTCTCCTCCTTAGCCTATACCTCCAAGAAAACACCTAATGGCACACCAAGCACACGCTTTTCACATAGTAGACCCCAGCCCATGACCACTTACAGGAGCAACAGCTGCCTTTATGCTAACAACTGGCCTGGCAATATGATTTCACTATGGATCAACTTGAATTCTACTTCTCGGACTCACACTTATGCTCCTAACTATATTCCAATGATGACGAGATGTTGTTCGGGAGGGTACATTTCAAGGACACCACACAACCCCAGTGCAAAAGGGACTTCGTTATGGCATAATTCTGTTTATCACCTCCGAAGTTTTCTTTTTTGTTGGATTTTTTTGAGCATTCTATAACGCTAGTCTAGCTCCAACCTTCGAAGTAGGAGAATGCTGACCCCCAGCCGGAATTTCCCCGCTAAACCCCTTCGAAGTTCCCCTCTTAAACACAGCAGTTCTTCTTGCCTCAGGCGTAACCGTCACCTGAGCCCACCACAGCATCATGCAAGGCAACCGCAAAGAAGCAATTCAATCATTAACCTTAACCATCATTTTAGGGCTCTACTTCACAGCCCTGCAGGCCATAGAATACTACGAAGCCCCCTTTACAATTGCAGACGGAATCTATGGCTCAACATTTTTTGTAGCCACAGGATTCCATGGACTCCATGTAATTATTGGCTCTTTATTTTTATTAACCTGCCTCTTACGACAGATTAATTTTCACTTCACTGCTCAACACCACTTCGGATTTGAAGCAGCTGCATGATACTGACATTTTGTCGACGTAGTCTGACTCTTCTTATATGTCTCAATTTACTGATGAGGCTCCTATTTTCTTAGTATAATTAGTACTAATGACTTCCAATCATAAAGTCTTGGTTAAACCCCAAGAGAAAATAATGACCCTATTTGTTCTTCTTACCGTGGCAATTGTTTCAATTTTAGCCTCCGTCAGCTTCTGACTACCAACCATTAACTCAGACTCAGAAAAGCTCTCACCTTACGAGTGCGGCTTTGATCCGCTAGGATCCGCCCGCCTCCCATACTCCATGCGGTTCTTTCTGGTTGCTATTCTTTTTCTTCTATTTGACCTAGAAATCGCCCTTCTCCTCCCCACCCCATGAGCTGCACAACTTCCCTATCCCACCCTGTCCATCCTTCTAGCATCAGTGATTCTGATTCTTTTAACCTTGGGCTTCGTTTATGAGTGACTTCAAGGCGGTCTAGAATGAGCTGAATAAGGAGTTAGTCTAAAAAAGACAGCTGATTTCGACTCAGCAAATTATGGTTCAACCCCATAGCGCCTTTATGATAACAAACGAATCCTGATTACTCTCTTCCACATTTATATTAAGCCTTATTGGTCTGTCATTCCACCGAGCTCACCTGCTCTCAGCCCTACTCTGCTTGGAGGGCATGATACTCTCAATCTTCATCGGCCTAAGCCTCTGGGCCCTAAAATTCGCCCTAATCGCCCCCCTAATGTACCCCATTGCCATGCTAACGATATCTGCATGTGAAGCAGGCCTTGGCCTCTCCCTTATAATCGCCACTGCTCGAACCCACGGCTCAGACAATTTGAATACCCTAAACCTCCTACAATGCTAATGATCATTATCCCCCTTGCCACCCTTCTCCTGTCAACCTGACTGGCCCCTTCAAAGCGGTTGTGAGAAATTATCACAACCCAGTCCTTAATTATTGCTGTCATATCAACAACCTGACTGATGGCCCAAGAAACTGGCCCCTTTTTAAACAACTATTTTACTATTGACGGTGTCTCATCGCCTCTTTTAGTTTTAACTTGCTGACTTACAGCCCCCACGCTCCTGGCCAGCCAAAGTAAACTATCCAAAGAGCCAATTTCACGACAACGAACCTATATTTTTACTATTATCATACTTCAAGTCACTACTCTCTTAGCATTTTTAGCGAGCAATATAATTTTATTCTTTATTATATTTGAGGCCACAATAATTCCAACCTTAATTGTGTTTACTCGATGGGGTGCCCAAAAAGAACGCATGCTAGCCGGAACCTATCTAATTTTCTACACCTTGTTTGGCTCCATGGCCCTTCTTACTGCCCTCTTGTATTTCCACGAAACCTTTGGGACTATGTCAATCTCGCTAGCAAAATCTCTCTCCACAAACTACACCCTGTCAACCTGCTCATTAACCTGGTGGCTTGCTTGTCTTATCGCCTTCTTAGTCAAGATACCTCTATATGGCGTTCACCTTTGACTACCTAAAGCACATGTTGAGGCCCCCATCGCCGGGTCCATAATCCTGGCAGGAACCCTCCTCAAACTTGGGGGTTACGGGATCCTACGTATAAACGCTTTCATTACCGACTCCTTTATGCCCCTAGCTCAACCGCTTATTGTCTTCTCTCTGTTTGGTGTGCTCCTCTCAGCAGTTCTATGTTCCCGTCAAACGGACCTTAAATCCCTAATCGCATTCTCATCCGTAAGTCATATGGGCCTAGTCATCGCCGCATCAATAATTAAAACGGAATGAAGCATCGCCGGGTCAATAGTACTAATGATTTCTCACGGCCTTGTCTCCTCAGCCCTTTTTTGCCTCGCTAACACCTCATATGAGCGAACCAACTCTCGCACCTTAATCCTTCTTCAAGGAACCCAAATCATTTTTCCACTAGCTGCGGCATGGTGACTTCTCGCCACTCTTATAAACCTAGCCCTCCCCCCCTCCCCAAACTTCATTGGAGAAATATCAATTCTAACATCATTATTTCAATGATCCAACATAACACTTATTCTCACGGGGTTGGGCGTCGTCTTTACAACTGCCTACTCTTTATATATATATTGATCATCTCAACGAGAGCACCTTCCATCCCACTTGAACTATCTGCCACCTACACACACCCGAGAACACATCCTCCTTGTCCTCCACATTCTCCCTGCCCTTCTTCTAATGCTCAAACCCACCCTTATATTCTAAGTGAACATAGTTTATTAAAAATTCTAGCTTGTGATTCTAGAGAAGAGAGCTAATGACTCTCTGTTCACCGAGCCTGGCCGGATTGGCGAGAACTGCTAATTACTTCGCACTGAAGTTCAACTCCTCAGCAGGTTCGCCCCGCAGTGTCTCAAATAATGTTTTGAGTGTCCGCCATGAGCTTCCCAACAATTGCATTAACATCCTACTTAATCAGCATACTATCTCTTATTGTTCCTCTTCTAAGCCCTAACTCAGCAGATTTTCACTCAAAAACAAAAACTGCTATTAAAACAGCCTTCCTTATCTCACTAATTCCCGCTGTTTTAATAATTAATGAAAACTCCCAACCCGCCGTGATTTCCTGAAAGTGATTTAATATTCTGATAACCCCATTCAATTTAACCATTCAGCTTGATCAATACTCTATTCTTTTTATCCCTATTGCCTTAATAGTTTCATGAAGCATTATTGAGTATTCACTATGGTACATACATAACGACATTAAAATCCAACTCTTTTTCAAATACCTTCTTATTTTCTTACTGGCAATAATACTTTTAGTGTCAGCTGGGAACCTGTTAATACTATTTATTGGCTGAGAGGGGGTAGGGATTATATCATACCTTCTCATCGGCTGATACTTCACACGAAGCAATGCTGGTGCAGCCGCACTTCAAGCGGTCCTGTATAATCGAATTGGGGATGTTGGATTTCTGTTTGCCATATTCTGGTTAATTTCCTCCTACGATTCAATTGACCTAAGCTTCATCTTCTCAATGGAAAGCCCCACCCCCCTTTTACTAGCCTTCATTATCGCAGCCGCCAGCAAATCAGCTCAATTTGGCCTCCACCCTTGACTTGCCTCCGCCATAGAGGGCCCCACCCCAGTATCCGCCCTACTACACTCTAGCACTATAGTTGTTGCTGGCGTATTTTTACTTATTCGCATCCACCCCTTAATTAAAGACAATCAAACTGCCCTAACTACCTGCCTATGCTTGGGTGCCATCTCAACTGCGTTTGCAGCTACATGTGCCCTCACCCAAAATGATATTAAAAAAATCATTGCCTTTTCAACATCAAGTCAGCTGGGCCTAATAGTGGTGGCAATCGGCCTAAACATGCCCCACCTAGCATTTTTTCATATCTGCACCCACGCCTTTTTCAAAGCAATACTATTTTTATGCTCAGGGTCCATTATTCATAGCCTAAACGATGAGCAAGATATCCGAAAAATGGGGGGCTTACAAAAAACCCTACCATTTACAACCATGTGTGTAACAATCGGCAGCCTAGCCCTCATGGGAACCCCCTACCTCGCGGGCTTTTTCTCAAAAGACGCAATTATTGAAGCAATCAACACCTCCAATGTAAATGCATGAGCCCTTACATTGACTATTATTGCCACCTCGTTCACAGCTGTTTACAGCTTACGAGTAATCTTCTTTGCATCTTTAGGTCACCCCCGATTTCCTCCTACCTCTTCTATTAACGAAAACAACCCCACTATAATTAACCCTATTAAACGCCTTGCCATCGGCAGCATTATTGCTGGCCTCTTACTAAACCAAGTGGTTATTCCATCCTCACCAATAACCATAACAATGCCAACTTACCTCAAAGTTACTGCAATCGCAGTAACTATCCTAGGCTTCCTCATTGCCCTGGACTTAGCCAACATCTCCTGAACAAAGTCGCCCAAACAAACAAATGTCTCCAAAACAATCAACACCTCTTTTTACCCAACCACTGTTCATCGCCTCCTCCCGTCCTGCACCATAAACATGAGCCTGCGCATCTCATCTCACTTAATTGATACCCTATGGCTAGAAAAAATTGGCCCAAAAGGCCTAGCAGAACTCCAACTGCCCCCAATTATAAAAAATCAAGAGGTCCAACGAGGACAAATTAAAACTTACCTCACCATCTTTATCTTCACCACTATTTTATGCTTAATTGTCTTACAGCTCGCAAGACCCCACCATAATGGCCCCGAACTACCTCTAGTACCGCAAACAGTGTTAATAGTAAAGCCCACCCAACTGCTATCAACACCCCCCCGCCTCAAAAAAATATTATTGCTACCCCGTACCAGTCCCCCGCGTAAACCCCAACAGCATCCACCACCTCCACCTGATTACCGACACCCCCCACAACCCACCACACCCCTAACAGCACTGTATAAACAACAATGTACGACCAAACAACTCCCCCGCCCCAAGCCTCGGGGTATGGCTCAGCCACCAGCGCCGCAGAGTAAGCAAAAACCACTATTATCCCGCCCAAGTAAACCAAAAACAAAACTAAACATAAAAAAGAAACTCCCCCATCTATCAAAATCAAACACCCCGCCCCAGCGGAGCCCACCAACCCCAGGGCAGCATAGTAGGGAGATGGGTTAGAAGCCACCGCCAACAGCCCAATAATCAACCCAAGCTCGAATAGTACAGTCATAATTCCTACAAGGACTTTAACCTAGACCCACAGTCTGAAAAACTGTTGTTGTATTCAACTATAAGAATTCTAATGGCCCCCGTACTTCGCAAAACCCACCCACTAGTAAAAATTATTAACAGCTCATTTATTGACCTCCCTGCACCAGTTAACCTCTCGTCACTATGGAACTTTGGGTCCCTGCTAGGGGTCTGCCTAATTGCCCAAATCGTTACCGGATTATTCCTAGCAATACACTACACCGCCGATACGTCAATAGCCTTCTCATCTGTTGCCCATATCTGCCGAGACGTAAACAACGGCTGGCTGCTTCGAAATCTTCATGCAAACGGCGCCTCATTTTTCTTCATCTGCATCTACCTCCACATCGGACGGGGTATGTACTATGGCTCCTTCTTATTTAAAGAAACTTGAAATGTCGGTGTCATTCTGCTATTCCTAGTCATAGCCACAGCATTCGTAGGCTACGTCCTCCCATGAGGACAAATATCTTTCTGAGGGGCAACCGTAATTACAAACCTTCTCTCCGCTGCCCCCTACATTGGGACTGAACTTGTTCAGTGAATCTGAGGCGGATTTTCAGTAGACAACGCAACTCTAACACGGTTTTTTACATTTCATTTTATCTTGCCGTTTATTATTGCAGGCGCCTCCATGCTTCACCTTCTATTTTTACACCAAACAGGATCCTCCAACCCGACAGGTCTTAACCCCAACTTCGACAAGATCCCCTTCCACGCCTATTACTCCTACAAAGATCTCTTCGGCTTCGCAATTATACTTGCCCTACTTGCTCTCCTATCCACCTTTGCCCCTAACCTCCTAGGTGACCCGGACAACTTTACACCAGCTAACCCCCTGGTTACCCCCCCGCACATTAAGCCGGAGTGATACTTTTTATTCGCCTACGCCATTCTTCGCTCAATCCCCAATAAACTAGGCGGGGTCTTAGCCCTCTTATTTTCTATCATAATCCTCTTCCTCATGCCCCTCCTTCACACCTCTAAGCAACGAACCATTATGTTCCGACCACTGGCAAAGCTCTTCTTTTGAACACTAGTGGCCAACACCTTAATCCTAACCTGAATCGGAGGTCAACCAGTAGAAGACCCCTTCGTCATGATTGGCCAACTAGCCTCTGTCTCTTACTTCTTAATTTTTATTATCCTTATTCCCCTCCTCGGACTCACAGAGAACAAACTCACCCGACTCAACAGACACCCACTGGAAGTTACTGTCCAAATGACATTTGCTTAGTAACCTAAATTACACTCCAACCGCCTGCTTAATTTAACATGTCATTTAATACAGTCGCTATACTTCAACAATATTAACCGTCACTGACGTGTCGTCTCAATATTATGGTGGCAGTATATGTCCCGCATATACATACTATGTCCGTATAACAGACATACTATGTGTAATCGAGCATTCATTTTATATCCTCATAGAAGTTACTGTTCAAATGACAATTTCTTAGTGATCTAAGTCACATTCCAATTACCTGCTTAATTTAACATGTCATTTAATACAGTCGCTATACTTCAACAATATTAACCGTCACTGACATGTCGTCTCAATATTATGGTGGCAGTATATGTCCCGCATATACATACTATGTCCGTATAACAGACATACTATGTGTAATCGAGCATTCATTTTATATCCTCATAGAAGTTACTGTCCAAATGACAATTTCTTAGTGATCTAAATTACATTCCAATTACCTGCTTAATTTAACATGTCATTTAATACAGTCGCTATACTTCAACAATATTAACCGTCACTAACATGTCTATTTCAATATTATGGTGGCAGTATATGTTCTGTATGCATAGAGTACATATTATGTATGTATAATAGACATACTATGTATAATCGAGCATTCATCTTATTTCCCCATGGAAGTTACTGTCCATATGACAATTGCTTACTAACCTAAATTTTAACTACTTATCAACTAAATATTTAAAAAAAATTTAATTATAAATATATTCAAAAATAATTGTAATAATATACTATAATTTATGTTGGCAGTATTAATATGTATGCTTAAGTACATATTATGTATGTATATAGACATACTATGTATAATAGAGCATTCATTTTATTTCCACATGCATATCATTTCCAATGTATACTCATATTTTCACATATTAAGTCTCACATAAAACAAGATCAAATTCTGAATTAAGTTATAATCTCATTCTGTTGCACGATAGCAAGGAACTCTCTTAATGAATAATAGACTTTACTCGTCCATCGAGCCTTCCCTTGGTTTCAAGGGTATGAATATTAACTTTGCAAAGTTAACCCACTTACACTCCTTATATTATGAATGCCTAATGACAAACCATCTATATCTATAGAGCAATCTCAGCCATCTAGACCATTAGCGTGATTTATTATATCTCATGATATACTCCACTGACTCTAAATCAACATAAAGGCTTGACCAAATTAGTCCAATTAACTCATATACATAAAACTTTGAACTGGACCTTAATCGTCCCAGTCAGTACGGATAATACTTATAAAAGAACTTGAATAGTAAGCATCCATGGTATTCTCATGACATACATTCATTTAGACAGGACATATAAAGACTTTCAACATGAATATTTCTTTCCCATACCCCTAATACTCACCATCGAGATAGTGTCTAACCACTATCGTACCTTAAAGCGGCCTCAGAGAAGTCAGGGACTTGGTAGATCTTAATCTCCAAGGGACCTAACACAAGAGTGGCAGTTGGTCCCGCTTCAGGAGGCATCTGACGGAACTGAATCTATGGACTTTGATAGCGTAATCGAGCTCAGAATGAAATCTAAAGAGCCTCCCTCCTTATGCGGTCTGGTACCTTAAAGACCTTAACCTGGCCTTACTTGAAACTGTTTAGCATTTGTGGTTTTTTATTTTTTCGGCTTTCACCTGGCATTCCCAAGTGGGGTAATGGCACATTAACAAGGTGGTCCCACTTAATGCAAGCGTGTATATCGAGCATAAAAGAAGGTTAGCATGTAGTGAATGCTAATTAGACATAGCAATTTTTTGACTTTTACATTCCTCCTATTCTGCCTCAGGTGCGTAAATTTAGTAGTTTAAAAATCACTACACGTGTCAAAACCCGTCAAACCGCACTTGACGGGTTTTTATCTATCGCGGCCTCCCCTCCCCTCCCACGATAGACCTGCTTCATCACCCATTTTTTGATTATGAGTTTCCCATGGGTTTTTAGCAAACCCCCCCCCTCACCCCCCATAGGCTAAACCATTAGTTTTCTTCTGTAACCCCCCGGAACCAGAAGTACTTGATAGTCATTAATACCTATGGGTTTTTAGCAAACCCCCCCCCTCCCCCTCAGGTTGGACCTCTCCCAACCTTTTTTGGGGTCCCAGCTCAAGTCAATACAACCCCCCCCCTCCCCCCCCATAGGCTAAACCATTAGTTTTTTTTTGTAACCCCCCGGAACCAGAAGTACTTGATAGTCATTAATACCTATGGGTTTTTAGCAAACCCCCCCCCCTCTCCTCATGCTTGACCTCTCTCAACCTTTTTTGGGGTCCCAGCTCAGTCAATACACGTATATATATATGTATAAGTTTTATTCATATTAGTGATAAACCGTGTCCATCGACCTATATTTAATTAAAATCTCCCGTGTTTGACAGTATTTTTAAAAAACAAAACACGTGTGTATATATATATATATAGCGCGCCCTAATTTTTTCCCAAGCCATAACATCATCAC